AGAAAAAAATAAGTGGTTCAAATCATTTTATCGAGATGAGTGTTCTATATTGATAAAAGATTCATTTTTAAACCACCTCTATATTAACATAGTGGTAGAAAGAGTACTATGCTGCGCCTAGACTTCAAACGGTTTGCTTTAACCATCTTAACAGACCCTCATTATTGGTTGCTAGAGAATCAAAGTAGATTTGCCAATGAATCACGAAATGTTATGGTTCTTACATATAATTTATTAAGAAGTAATTCGCGAGATCATGCACCTCCCTTTCCCAGTTATAACGGAAAAAAGGGTACAGCTGATTGGATCCAGCCTATTCTTGAAATAAACAACTCACACACACTCCCTTTCCAAAAAAGATCAATACACCAATAACTACACTTAGATTTATTGGATTTGTTGCTAAAATATCGGTATTAAATCCGAAACTCCCGGCAGATGACCAGTGGCCCAAAGAAACGAAAGAATCGGTTACATTTTTCATATAATCTCCCCTTGACTAAAAAATCGACCAGAGTTCTTTTTCTATCACTTTGCCCTTTTTATTTATTATTTTTTTTTTTGAAATCGAGTCAAAAAATACTCGAGTTATGTTATAAAGTATGAACTACTCCTTAGTTGTTGCAACACCTCAAAAAAAGCGTTTCTCTTGACTACGGACGGGAAGGATGAAAGAGAGTCGGTATGCTAATGCCTCATCTGCAAATCAGCCCTTCCCATAGGTTATTTTCTCAACGAATAAGGAATTGTAGGAGGGAAGTCTTGATCTAATTTGAAAAAGCAAACGACAAGTCCAAGGCAATAAAATAGGAAAAATATGTATTTTTCTAAGATTAAACAAAAGGATTCGCAAATAAAAGTGCTAATGCTACAACCAATCCATAAATCGTTAAAGCTTCCATAAAAGCTAGACTAAGCAATAGAGTACCTCGTATTTTTCCCTCTGCCTCGGGCTGTCTCGCGATACCCTCTACGGCTTGACCCGCAGCAGTCCCTTGACCAATTCCAGGTCCAATAGAAGCAAGCCCTACAGCCAATCCAGCAGCAATAACGGAAGCAGCAGAAATCAGTGGATTCATGATAAGTCCCTCGTACCAACAAAAAGAAATGGTTAATGATACAATCAGCCAATGAATTATGACTTAATTATTCCATCGATACATCCAGTCGAAGTAACTAAAAACTTCGAATTTAAGTAAGAATATTATTGAATAATCCGACCTACTTCGATATCTAGTTTTTCGTTTCTATCCCGCAGAGTTTTTGTGAATTCATAGCACTTTCGTTCTTCCATTTCGTGATTCCGAACTCTTATTTCAATTCTTTCATCTTTTCTTGATTTCATCTCTTTATTCAGCGAATTCACAGCCACAACGATATGAGAGAACGTCTATTTGAACCCACACACGGTAGTAGGGAAAATGAAATATATCTTTAGTTCATATATAACTAGTCAATATCTAATATCACATATACATGTCTTTCTTCCATAACGTAAACCATTAGATTCAATTGGGTTCGAGAACCCATTCGTTTTTTAGGAATCCCCCCTTTTTCTGCTGTATTCGTATTTATTTATCATTAGTCCACCCGAATACATTCTAAATGGACTAATGAAATTGATTAGCGCGAATTATTGCATAGAAATTATTTGATTGATCTAAGTTCGTGCAATTTATTAAAATTTTTTTTGGTCAATTGTTGAATAAAACCAACTGTAAAGTAGAATCCTTTCTACTGTTTTTTATTTAATCACACGTTGTAAACATATATCTTAATTCAAATCAGAATTTGAATAAGAAGATTGGCTGACCGACCAATATAATAAATATATATAGAAGGCCAATATTCGTCGAAAAGGTAGCATGTTAAGTGGATGAAAGGATAATTTTAGGAAAAAGATCTCAAAGATCTCTTTCCTTTTTTTACAACTCCCTAATATCGTAATTTGAGATTTTTTGTTCCTATTGCTTTCTATCGTATATAGAGTCTTGTATATTTCTATTCCTTAAGTAAATCACCTTTAGCTGCACATACATTGCTTTGTACTAAGCTAAAAAAAAGACTATTTCAATGATGGCCCTCCATAGATTCACCTATATAAGCCGCGGCTAAAGTTGCAAAAATAAGAGCTTGAATACCACTTGTAAATAATCCAAGGAACATGACAGGGATAGGAACTACTGAAGGTACTAAAGAAACAAGAACAACAACTACTAATTCATCCGCTAAGATATTTCCGAAAAGTCGAAAACTAAGTGATAAGGGCTTGGTGAAATCTTCTAAGATGTTAATGGGTAAAAGAACCGGGGTTGGTTGAATATATTTCCCGAAATAACTTAATCCCTTTTTGTTAAGACCTGCATAGAAATATGACACTGACGTGAGTAAAGCCAAAGCAACCGTAGTATTTATATCATTCGTAGGTGCGGCTAACTCTCCCTGAGGTAATTCTATGATTTTCCAAGGTAAAAGAGCTCCCGACCAATTAGAAACAAAA